TTATGAAAAGGAAAAAGGGGTAAAGTAACTTGATGTTGATTGTTCTCTAAATAGAACGTTTCTTCTTCTACATGTAGAAAAGGAATAAATAAATTAATCAAATTCCGGGAAGCTTCATGAAGTGCTTCTTTAGGAGTTAAACTTCCATTTGTCCATATTTCTAGAAAAAGAATCTCTTGTTTTTCATTCCCATTCCCATAAGAATTAATACTATGATTCGCGTTTTGAACAGGCATGAATACAGCATCTATAGGATAACTTCGATCTTCAAAGTTATTTGACATTTTTAGACTATATCCGCGATTCCTCTCGATTTTTAATCCAATACACAAATCTATCGGTTCCGTTAAGGTAGCTATATGCTGTGTATTATCAATGATTTCCACAGAGGGCGGTAAAATTATGTCTCGAGCAGTTATATATCCGGGACCCTGTACACAAATAAGCGCGTTGCGCGTTCCATATAGATTACTTCTTAATACAATCTCGTTCAAATTCATTAAAATTTCATGTACTGATTCTTGAATACCTACTATGTTAGAATAGTCATGTGGTATGTTCTCAGATTTTGCACGTGTAATACATGTTCCTTCTATTTCGCCAAGTAAAGCTCTTCGCATCGCAATGCCTATTGTGTCGGCTTGACCTTTCAGAAGTGGAGACAGAATAAAGCGTCCATAATAAAGACGTTTACTGTCTCTTCTTGATTCAACACACTTCCACTGTAGTGTCCGAGTAGATACTTTTACTTTCTCTCGAACCATAGTAATTTTATTTGATCAGATCATTGAATCGTTTATTTCTCTTGAAACTCTTTTATCCTTTATTTAATTTAGTTCTATACACGTCTTTTTTTAGGGGGTCTACAACCATTATGTGGCATAGGGGTTACATCTCGTACGAAACTTAAAAGTATACCGCTTCTACGAATAGCTCGTAATGCTGCATCTCTTCCCAGTCCAGGGCCTTTTATCCTTACTTCAGCTCGTTGCATACCTTGATCCACTACTGCTCTAATAGCATTTCCCGCTGCGGTTTGAGCAGCAAAAGGTGTTCCTCTTCTTGTACCCCTGAATCCACAAGTACCTGCGGAGGACCAAGAAATCACCCGACCCCGTACATCTGTAACGGTCACAATGGTATTGTTGAAACTTGCTTGAACATGAATAATTCCCTTTGGTATTCTACGTACATTTTTACGTGAAACACTACGTGTATTTTTACGTGAACCAATTTTTAATATAGGTTTTGCCATGTTTTTTAATTTCACAATAAATATATGGATATATCCATTTCATGTCAAAACGGACCTTTTTTTTTGCCAGCTCCTCGGAAATTCCTTTTTATTTACTTTATTTCCTTTTGTAATATTATCCTTGTCTTTGTTTATGCCTCGGGTTCGAACAAATTACTATAATTCGTCCCCTCCTACGGATTAGTCGACACTTTTCACAAATTTTACGAACGGAAGCCCTTATTTTCATAGTTGTTATTCCTTAATTCTCTGAATATACTTGTTGTTGGACGAAAAAAAGATTTCTTGATATTTTTTAATCTTGAATTGTATCTTCGTGAAAGGAGTGTTGAAATTGAAAAAACCACTTACTCATTTGAATTATTGTTATAGAGTCTATAAAGTGGCTGTTCCATGATTAATTTATACCTAAGAACTTACTAAAATATTATTTTTTTACTTTAAGTATACCTATACAAAAATATGTCGAATCCTTTCCGAAGCATGACCTAAAATAAAAAAATAATATTTAGTATTTAAACAAAATCGAACCGTGCCGTTCAGAAGTGATTCAGAAATAAAACTTTCATTAATTCATTTTTTTCTTTAATTTCATTCGAGGTAAAACATTCTAAGCAGGGGTGGTATTACACAACCCCTTTTTTTCACAATCACAAATGGTAAATTTTGGATATCCAATTTTTATATTAGAAGGATTACCATATATAACACAAAATTTCTCCGCCGATTCTTTTTAATCGAGCTTCTCGGCCTGTCATTATACCTTGAGAAGTCGAAAGGATTACAATTCCTATTCCGCCTAAAATTCGTGGAATTCGTTGAGAGTTAGAATAGATTCGTAGACCCGGTCGACTTATTCTCTTTAAATTTAAAATAGTTTTATAGGATTCTTTCTTATTTCGTCTATGTCTTAGGGTTAAAATCAAAAAATATTGGTTGTTTTCACGATGTTTCCTTACGTTGTCGATAAAACCCTCTCGTAAAAGTATTTTAACAATGCTTTCGCTGATGTTAGTCGATCCTATCCGAACTGTTCCTTTTCTATTCATGTCAGCATTTCGTATAGAGGTTATTATATCAGCAATAGTGTCTTTCCCCATGATAAGTTAAAATTCTTTATTGTTCTATAATTTTTATATAATCAACATGTTTTTTTCTTTTAGTTATATATATATAGACCAATTATATATTAATATATGAATTAAATTATTCATATTTTATTATTAAGGGTATATGCGTGATACACAATCTATTAATTAATTTTATTTCAATACCATTTTTTTAATCCTATACTAACTATCAATAGTTAGGTCTTATAATACCTCAGGAGCTAATGAAACTATTTTAGTAAAGTTTAATTGTCTCAATTCACGTGGTATCGCCCCAAAAACTCGAGTTCCTTTTGGATTTCCTTCTTGATCAATGACAACTGCGGCATTGTCATCATATCGTATTATTGTCCCATTGTTACGTTTGAGTTCTTTACAAGTACGTACAATTACAGCTCTGATCACTTCTGATCTTTCTAGAGGAGTATTTGGTATTGCTTCCTTGATTACAGCAACAATAACGTCACCAATATGAGCATATCGGCGATTACTAGCTCCTATTATTCGAATACACATCAATTCTCGAGCCCCGCTGTTGTCTGCTACATTCAAATAGGTTTGTGGTTGAATCATATCATTTTTTTGTATCTCTTCTTTTAATGCAAAGGACTAAGTAAAAAAATATTGTTTGTCAAAAAAAGAAAACTTATAATCTTTTTATCTTTAAAAGTTAGTTAGCTTTTTCATTCTAAATTCCTATTCAGAAATAATAAATTCGGTTTTTATAGGCATTTTTGATGCCGCTATTGAAATAGCTTTTCTGGCTATATTTTCGGGTACACCACCCATTTCATAAAGGATTTTACCTGGTTTAACCACAGCTACCCAATACTCTGGAGATCCTTTACCCGAACCCATACGCGTTTCCGCAGGTCTTATTGTAACTGGTTTGTCTGGAAATATACGTACCCAAATTTTTCCACCACGTCGTACATTTCGTGTCATTGCTCGTCGCCCTGCTTCTATTTGTCTAGATGTGATCCAAGCGGGTTCAAGTGTTTTAAGAGCATATCTGCCAAAACAAATACGATTCCCACGAGAAGATATTCCTTTTAATCTTCCTCGATGTTGTTTACGAAATTTGGTTCTTTTTGGGTTATAGTTGATGGGTTTTTTCTATTCCATCTCTACTACAGAACTGAACGTGAGAGTTTCTTCTCATCCAGCTCCTTGCGAATAAAAAGTTTTTATTACGATATAGATGTAGTTAATGATTAATCCTATTAATCATGGTATTTTTTTTTATTTCATCTGATCTCTTATAAATTTCTGTTTGTGTCTTTCTTTTTATAAATTTAATCCAAGATTAATTCTATTTATTTGTAAATAACGTAACATCATCATCTCGAATGTCGTTTTTGTTCGAATTATAATATTCTAACAAACACTTATTTTATTTTATCTTTTTAATTTTTTTTTTTTATTTTATTACTTTTTTTTATTGAAAAAAAAAAACATACATATTTTTCGCCGGCGAATATTTACTCTTTCACTATCTATTTAAGTTTGATGTTTATCCCACGAGGTCTCAGAATAAAAATAAGAATAGATAATAAAGTTTCTGGTTTATTCCACCATCCTGTCCAATGAATTACTAAGATTTGTTTTTCACTAGAGTCTTCTATATTCATGGGTTCCGTCGTTCCCATCGCTTCTTGATTAATCAGTAGGCCCGAATTCTACAATGGAGCTCTTACATGAAATTTTTAATTTCATTTTTTAATTTGTTTTTGAGTCAATTTTCTCAGTTTTTAATGGCTCAAGGCTCTTAATTTTTTGTTTTCGTAACAGATTTATCTAATTATTATGAATGAATCTGTATTGGTGCTTTATTACATTGCTTTTCTTACAGCGACCTCATAGACTTTCCAAATTGGAATAATATATCATTAATATTAAATTTTTTATCTCTTTCTTTCATCTTTCCGATTATCCGCATACTTTTTGATTACCTTTCATAACTTAATAATCATATTTCTTTATTCTTTTTTTTTTATTCAGTTGCTACAATGATATGATCGCCTATACATATCTTGACTTTTTTTTTTTGATCCAGATAATGCGAAGCAATGAGTTGCTTAGGTTATTTATTAATGCTATAGTTATTAGTTGCTCTTATCTTCTTATCTTATAGGTAAGTAGGTAAGTTCTTTTTTTTTTTTTTTATTGAATCCTAAATCAACGAGTCACACACTAAGCATAGCAATTATATCAAAGGATTTTTGATGCAAATTTTTATTCAACCTTATAGAATTGCTTATTTTGTTTTAAACATAAAAAAGAACGCTGTAATTTTGTTATTACTGTTATAGTGTTATACTACATAGTTTTAGTTTTTTATCGTTGGATAAAATATAAAGACAAATAAAGTAAAGTTTTTTTATTCTTCGTCTACGAATATCCAAATTTTTATTCCTAAGACCCCATAAATAGTTTGAACTTTATAGGAACAATAATCAATTTTCGCTTCAATTGTTTGTAAAGGAACTCTGCCTTCTCTGATCCATTCAATACGTGCAATTTCTTTTCCGTCGATACGTCCTGCAATTTGTACTTGAATTCCTTTTATATTCGCCTGTTCAGTTAATTCAATAGCTTTTTTCATTGCTTTTCGAAAAGAAACGCGATTTTTTAAT